CCTTGATTCTTTATTTCATTTCGATTTGTTCTTCTTCCTCTATCCTTATAGCGTTTGAATCAATAGAGAGCTTTTTCTTCTGTATGAATCAATATTATTCCATTCCAATTTCTTCCCGAGACCTCCCAAGGAAAATCCCGAATTGCATCCAAAATTGACGGGTTAGTGTGAGCTTATCCATGCGGTTATGCACTCTTCAAATAGGAATCAACTTGTTTCTGAAAGATCCTGGCTTTCGTGCTTTGGTGAGTCGTCCGAGATCCTTTCAATGACCTATGTTGTGTTGAAGGGATATCTATATGATCCGATCGATTGCGTAAGGCCCGCTCCGATTTGTTCTATTTCTTTTTTTCCTTGATTCTTTATTTCATTTCTTCTGTATGAATCGATATTATTCCATTCCAATTTCTTCCCGAGACCTCCCAAGGAAAATCCCGATCCGTACAAGAAGGATCTTTTTGATTATATTCTTCTGGTCTTAATACTTTTTCCGACTAAAAGAAAACAAAATCGAATCATTTTTTCAAATACTCAAATATGAATTTGTGAACATATAAATAAATAGCCACCAATTCGATATATATATTATCAAACAATTGGATGGTTTTTTTCGGGGAGATCAGGAAGAAAAGTATCAGGGCATAAAGAGGAACACATAGAGATCTATAATATCTAACTCGTAAATCAAATCGAGTTTGTAAATCGCATACCTTTTGAAGAAAATTTTCGAAAAGGCCATAGCCCATTACGACTATGATAAAGAATACCGGATACACGATGATCATATGATGAATACCCACATGTGGAGTATCATAGAAGCGAGCGGATAAGTTAGTGAAGAAGCGAAGACAGTCTTTGAAAGTCACTTTATCTCCATAAATAGAAATCAAAAACAATAGATAGCTGAGTTGTATCCAACTTTCAAATATACAAGTTATATCCAATTTTCGAATCAAAAAATAGCGAATAACAAAGAATATAACTATTGTGTAAACAAAAAGTTTGAGACTAAGCATTCTCAAATCTCCAAAATCTTTTTTCTTTTATTATTCGAAAATAAAGGGAATAAATTATACCCTATTGAAACCTTTTTTGGTTCTGAGATCCAAAAATGAGAAAGAATTCATTCTTACATTAATACGCAAATTATGTGGGAAAGGTGTTCCATCACGTATGGATTTTACTTTCCCACCACTACCACTCCGAAGAACGGTTCTTAATGCTGCATCTCTTCCGGGACCGGCACCTTTGATCATAAGTTGTGCTTCTATCATACCAGATTTCACTAACATACAAATAGCATTTTTCGTTGCGATTTGAGCAGCATAGGGTGTTCCTCTTTTTGGACCTTTAAATCGAGAAGTACCAGCGGAGTCCCAAGAAACCAAAGAAATGTGAAAAATATCTTCTTTTTTGAATATTTGTTTCAATAGGATTGATTTTCTCTCTCTCTATCTAAACAAATATTCAAAGAAACACATTAAAGAAGATATCAGAGTTTCAAAGATTCCAAATTCAGAACTTCTTATTTAGAACTTCTGAATTTGAAATATTTTTTTTTCATAGGATAGACTGAAGCATATTCAATATAAAAAGGAATATGTCGAAATATTGTTCTGCACCAATACCTGGAACTTGAGCCAAATCATCTATTTCTAACCTACAATGTTCTTAAGCATATTCAATATAGAAAGAACTATTTCGAGATATTCTACTTTACCAATACCTGGAACTTGAACCAAACCATCTATCACTAATCTACGAAGAAGGTCCGCGATTGTTTCGATATTAAAGTTGATTAAAGAAATATAGGTTGAGCGGCATATATTTAATCGGTCAATAGGATATGAACTCCAACCCAGGTCCATGAAATTCTCATTGTTACTTTGGATTGATTCTATTATGATTTGCAATATTTCATTTTTGATTTCTCTTAAATTTGCATCATATTGTAATTCAGCCTTTTCATTGGGCAAGATGAAACGGGACATAGTTTCTTTTTTTTCCACACCTGTACCTATATCTACAGAAATATGAAATAATTTCATTAATTTGTTAGAAGCTTCATAAAGTGCTTCTATAGGTGTTATGCTTCCGTTTGTCGATATTTCAAAAAAAAGCATTTCTTCTTCTTCATCATTCAGCATATAATCATGAATGGAAAAATGTACATTTTCAACAGGCATAAATACAGCATCTATTGAATAAGCTCCATCTTTGGGATTATTCTCCTCTTCGATACAACGAGATCCTCGACCTCTCTCGATTTCTAAATCCATAGAGAAATCGACTGCTTCCGTTAGATTAGCTATACATTTTGTTCTATCCACGATTGTCACGGAAGACGGTAGACGGATATCATTAGCAGTGACGCGTCCGGGACCACTGACGCGAATTGATGCTTTTCCTTTATTTTGGCTATTACTTCTAAGTACAATTTGTTGGAGATTTTCTAAGATCTCAAACAAGCATTCCTCAATTCCGAATATTGGACTATATTTATGCGGCACGTCAATGTTATGAAATATTGCTTTTGTAAAACACACTCCCTCTAGGTCCCCAAGTAAAACTTTTCGTAATGCAGTAGCCATCATTTGAGCGTCACCTTTGGTAACTGGCGAAAGTATAAAACGTCCATCAATTTTACGAGGATTCTGCTCATTGCAATAAAGGAGTCTCCATACTGCTCTCATAGCCATAGGAATTGTTCTTGTATAATCATTTTTAGGTTTTGTTGAGATTGATTTCTTAGAATTGCAATCCAATTGGAATACTGAAGATATTATTTGAATAGTGATGAGTACTTTGAATTTGCATTCTTTTTTTTTCATTTTGGATCTTAGGGATTCTCCTTCGCGTTACTCACCCGTCCGCCACTGGAAACACCACTTCCCATTCGACTTGCATGTGTTAAGCATGCCGCGAGCGCTCATCCTGAGCCACGATCAAACTCTCCATGAGATTCCTAGTTACATTACTTCTTCATATCTAGCATAATTGTTAACGGCATCTCATTAAGATGCAATTTTCGAATCCAACGAGGATTCGCTTTACCAAAAGAGGAATTCGCGGATTTTCTTCCAAATCCGATGCAAACTCTCAATTATTTCCCTTCTACAATACTTCACCGTGTTCCAAAGCGCCCTACAGATAGGGAGAAGGGTTTTTTCGAGAAATTTAAAAAAGAGGATTCGGTTAATAAGGACCCGGGAATGGAATCCCTTGGCCAGAATTTCTTAATCAGAACTTTCAACCAGACTAGGAATGGGCGAACCATTTTCCCAATAGTCACGAAAGTCTCAGGATCGATCGATACGACTATCCTGATCCCCGGAAGATGCTGCTATTCCATCCCACTATCCACCAAATAGTATCCATTGGAATTTCTTTCGGCTGCATTTCCCCAAATCCTCCTATTTGGAATTGGGTGAGCCATTTGCAAAGATCTAAATAAAAAGAACCAAGGGAGTGGCATCCCAATAGAACCAGGTCGACTCCGACCATCAGCAGGTCATAAAGCGTCTCCGGGAAGCAAATTGTTATGACTACTGCAAGATAAAGCGAACCCAGCCGACGCCTATGGTAGATCATAGGTAGGTCTAGGATTTTTTCGAGCCAATCTTCCAACAAGGTATAGATGAAAATGAACGAAAAAACGACAACAGGCCACCAAGTGATCGGCAGCGTTATGCTTGTGAATGGATTGGTTATTTTTCTCACTGATGTTCTCCTACGAGATTCTACAATTTTTCGCGATGAAACTGAACTCAAATACTAACTACCATAGAATCTAACTATTGTGGAAGCAAAAAGTTTGAGACTAAGCATTCTCAAATCTCCACAATATTTTTTTTTTCACAATATTTTTTTTTTATTATTCTGATCGCTCTCTTTTTACCATATTGAAACCTTTTTGGGTTCTGAGATCCCCAAAAGAATTGATTCTTAGTGGGAATTCGCTTTACCAAAAGAGGAATTCGCGGATTTTCTTCCAAATTTTCTTCCAAATCCGAGGCCAACTCTCAATTATTTCCCTTCTACAATACTTCACCATCTTCCAAAGCGCCCTACAGATAGGGAGAAGGGTTTTTTCGAGAAATTTAAAAAAGAGGATTCGGTTAATAAGGACCCGGAAATCCCTTGGCCAGAGATATTTATGAAATACTTTGTAAGCTTCCCAGACATATACAAAGATGTTTTCCAAAATCAGTATCCCCCAATTATAGAAATATCGAGCAAAGGGATAGAAATATCCAGTAACTGCCTCAAATTTCTTAATCAGAAGTTTCAACCAGACTAGGAATGGGCGAACCATTTTCCGAATAGTCACGAAAGTCTCACGATCGATCGATACGACTATCCTGATTCTTCCCCTTCCCCGGAAGATGCTGCTATTCCATCCCACTATCCAATTAGTATCCATTGGAATTTCTTTCGGCTGCATTTCCCCCAATTCCTTTATTTGTATCCAGAATTGGATGAGCCATTTGCAAAGATCTAAATACAAAGAACCAAGGGAGTGGCATCCCAATAGAACCAGGTCGACTCCGACCATCAGCAGGTCATAAAGCGTCTCCGGGAAGCAAATTGTTATGACTACTGCAATATAAACCAAAACCAGCCGACGCCGATGGTAGATCCTCGGTAGGTTTAGGTATCTTTCTAGATAATCTTCCACCAGGTAATATACGACGATTATTAAAAGAAGCGTTGCCGGCCACCAGACGATGGACAGCCTTATGCTTAGGAATGGATTGGTGATTTTTCTCACTGACGTTCTCCTACGATATTCTACAATTTTTTGTGATGAAGCTGAACTCAAATACTAACTACACATAGAATCTAACTATTGTGGAAGCAAAAAGTTTGAGACTAAGCATTCTCAAATCTCCACAATATTTTTTTTTTCACAATATTTTTTTTTTATTATTCTGATCGCTCTCTTTTTACCATATTGAAACCTTTTTGGGTTCTGAGATCCCCAAAAGAATTGATTCTTA